GATTAAGCTGGCTTTCCTTTTGTTCCTGTCACTGTGGCTCTTGCTTGATTGAGCCGATAAGTACAGAAGGTACAGAGGTTAGAAGTTTTTAGATTTGAAATACGAAGGCACGAAAAATGGACTGGTTTCAAGTAAGGCGAGTAAGAGAAGGTTAGAGAGAACCGTTGCTTTGACATAAAAGAACGGTTTGCCTTACAAAAGATTGTTAGTATAATAAATAGATATACGTGAAATGAGCCCTATTCTGTAGGCCAATTCAGCACTTCACTTACTTACTACTTACTTAATACCGGATGAAAGAAAGTGGCGTAGCACTAGAAAAGCAAATAGAGAGAGTACAAGACATAACTAAATAGGTGTTGAGTTTGGAGTAGCGAAGAGGCTTTGATACTTTGATGACGAAGCGAAGGTACGCAGTTGATATCTCATGGACCGGAGAATCATTTTTTTGCTATACGAGCATAAACAATAACCATGACGAATACCAGCAGGTCAAGGGAGAACAGGTTTGATTCATTTTCCACGTAGGGAAGCATAAAGGAAAGCGGTCCCTTACCTTGTGACCTATATTTACTTCCCGTAATATAACCTTCCACAGAAAGCAGCTCGCACTCGGTAATAAGACTTGAACATGGATTCTTTCCGGACTTTCACAGGGAGCAGGAACAAGGACCCGGACGAATAGGGAACGGGAACTACTCTTTTCGTTTTGGGATTTGAGTAGGTAAGGCCCTATGGAGTAAAGGGGACCAGCAAGATGAACAATCGGACCAAGCATGCTATTAAGCCAACTAACAAAGCCACAAGCTACAGGCAGGATCCTTTGTTAGCTCTACGATTAGGGCCTTACTAGATAGGGGGGGAAAGGAGTGAAATAAAAAAAAATAGGATTGGCGGAAGAAAGAAAACCAAGAAAACCGATAGAGCAGTAACCGGCTAAGCGCTTTGAGTTGAGTGATAGTAGGGCGTGCTAATCCCCGACCGTTGGAAGTGTCAACACGGGAAGTCTTCTCTTTCGGAGAAGGAGGGGAGATCCGCCAAAAGGACCTGGAGGAGAAAGCGACAGCTACATGGGAAAACCTATCTTGTTCACGTAGTAGTGTAGAACTCGACATACAGGAGGCTCCCAATCGATTTGACAATTCCTAGTTTACGATGATACAGCACACCGTTCACTTATGCGAAAGACTATAAATAGCTACCCTTCAAGCTACAGACTAAGAAGCAACGGCCTAAAAGAGACTCGTCCAAAAGCTGCTGTGAACGGTCGATTCTCTAAGAGAGGATTTGTTCACTTTAGAGCCCTAATCGAGGAATGGCAAAGAGCTTGGGTAAGCATTCAAAGCAAAAGCAGTCTCCTTTCACGACCACTTTCCAGAAAGTCCTCTCATTATTCCGGGAAGCTTATATCACAGTAGTAGTAGCGGAAATTTCCTTTCTTCTTTATCGCATTGAGCCGAGTGTGGGATCGATCCCGAAAGAGCTAACTTAACTGCCGAGAAAGAAGAACTAGCGACTCCTTATTTTTTTAGTAAAGTCAAGCTTTCAAAGAGCAGATTCTCGGCTTGGCCACTCACTAAGGTCTTGGCTTAGCCATTCATTCTATTAAGGTAAGCTTTCCCATCTCAGAAGGAAAGTCTTTATTCAAACCATGCTACCACTAAGGATGCTCTATTACTAGGGGAAATAGCTCTAAGATCACATCGGATTCTAACCCTCAGGTGACTTCACTCGCTTAATCTCCATCTCTTTCCCTCTGGATTTTCTCTTGGAGAGGGATCGCCTGCCGATTACCTGAAGAATTCGAATTTCAATCGTGCCACTTGCATCCGACGGAATTTGGGCATAGATCATCTTTCCCGGCTAGTGAAATCATAAAAAGTTCGCTCCCTCTACTTTATTGGACAGGGCCTTGAGCCTGCTTCATCGCCTGGTTTATGAAATCCTAAACTTAATCAGTTAAGCGGCTTCCTTCTCTTGCATCTTAGCGCCAATGTTTAGTATGGGGGAAGATCCTTTTCTATTCGTAGATCAAAGAAAAAAGGAGCCCTTCTTCCAACAGCTCCTATGATGTTTTCCTCTTTCCCTAAAAAAGCATTTTTTCCGGTACCAGCTTCTTCAACACGACTGGGGAAGAGCGCATCGACAAAAGCTCTCCTTTGAGGAAAGTAGGTCTTTTTGGCTTCACAATTCCATTATCCTTTCTCTACGCAACCCCCTTTGATTATTGCTTTCACCTTTAGTAAATACAATGGGGTCGAACCTTCACTGCCTTTCCTCGGCTCACTTCCCAGCCCTATGGAATAAGGACAGAAGACAAGCCTAAAGTAAATGGCGCACCCTTGAACTCCAACTGTGGAGCAGCAACCAGAGAACCATAAGTCTCTTAGCCCCTTCCTTGACGCATCTGTCACTTGGTTTAGCTTTTCCTACCCTTCCTGGAGATCTCTCCCGGGGACTCACTTGCTTACTGCTTGGTTGACTATCACCTTAGTCCGTC